ATGGTAATACATCTATGTTAATAGATAGTAAAAACTTCATACAGTTGATCTTTTGAACCCGCTTCAAGCCATGATGCCTAATCAACCAATCTTGGGGTAAACAGTCTCGACTGCTTTGCTTATATTTACTTTCATTTCATTCTTGTACATAGGAAATGAGATTCAATCCCTTTAACTGCAAATTAAAAAGCCGTTTTATTTCACTCATATAACTATCTGGTTTAGTTCATCAACCCGAATGCTGAATAAAAAAATAAAATATATATATTCAACTCATTTCACTTTCTTACTAGAAAGAAAAGAAATAGGGGAAATTTTATGTCTCACCGAATCACACGTAGAGAGATTGATAATACACATAGAGTTAATGGTATTTCATAACTAATTGATTGAGCAGCAGCTCTTAAACCACCTAAAAAGGAATATTTATTATTTGATCCATATCCTGACATAAGAAGTCCAACGGGAGCAAGACTTGAAACAGCGATCCATAAAAAAACACCAATACTAAGATCGGCTAGAATAAGGCGATAACCAAAAGGAATTACTGAATAACTTAGTAAAATGGATATGACTGCTATGGATGGTCCGATACTGAATAAACGAGTATCCCCTCTAGATGGAAAAAGATTCTCTTTGAAAAGTAGTTTTACGCCATCTGCTAGAGCTTGAAGAATTCCCAAGGGGCCAGCGTATTCAGGTCCAATACGTTGTTGTATCCCTGCAGATATTTCTCTTTCTAACCAAACAATTACTAGTACACCTAGTGTGATTCCTAATACAAGAGTCAAAATAGGGACAAGCACCCATATGATCCCATAGACTTCTTTTAAGAATTCCAATCTGGAAAACGAATGGATGGCTTGTAGTTCTGTTGTATTATCAATTATCATTTCAACGATCAACTTCTCCCATAATGATATCTATACTACCTAGTATCGTCATAATATCAGCCAATTTCATTCTTTTAACTAACTGAGGCAGAATTTGCAAGTTGATAAAACCCGGTGGGCGAATTTTCCATCTCCAAGGAAAAACACTCTGATCTCCTATCAGAAAAATTCCCAATTCTCCTTTTGGTGCTTCGACTCTTACATAAAGTTCTTGTTTGGACAATTCAAAAGTTGGAGAAGGTTTTTTACTAATAAATCGATATTCAAAATCATTCCATTCCGTATCTTTTACTCTATCAAAGCGTCGGATTTCTAAATTCTCAAAGGGCCCCCCTGGAATTCCTTCCAGAGCCTGTTGGATAATTTTTATGGATTCTGTCATTTCACTGATTCGTACTAAATAACGAGCTAATGAATCCCCTTCTTTTTGCCATTGAACCTCCCAATCAAATTCTTCGTAACACTCATAATGATCAACTTTACGAAGGTCCCATTGTATTCCGGAAGCTCGTAGCATTGGTCCTGATAAACCCCAATTTAGTGCTTCTTCTCCTCCAATAATGCCTACGCCCTCAACTCGTTCTAAAAAAATGGGATTCCGTGTAATAAGCTTTTGATATTCAGCAACCCCTGTTAAAAAATAATCGCAAAAATCCAAACATTTATCTATCCATCCATGAGGTAGATCAGCAGCTATTCCTCCGATACGAAAATAATTATGCATCATTCGCATACCGGTGGCAGCTTCGAATAGGTCATATATCAATTCTCGTTCTCGAAAAATATAGAAGAAAGGGGTCTGTGCCCCAATATCTGCCATAAAAGGGCCAAGCCATAACAAATGGGAAGCTATACGACTCAACTCCAACATAATGGCTCTGATATAGCTAGCCCTTTTAGGTACTTGAATATTGCCTAGTTGTTCGGGTCCATTTACGGTTATTGCTTCTGTGAACATAGTAGCTAAATAATCCCAACGTGTTACATAAGGCAAATATTGTATAATTGTTCGGTTTTCCGCAATTTTCTCCATTCCTCTGTGTAAATAACCCAATATTGGTTCACAGTCAATAACATCTTCACCATCGAGAGTAACGATAAGTCGAAGAACACCATGCATTGATGGGTGGTGAGGACCCATATTGACTATCATGAGGTCTTTTCTTGTAGTTGGTGCAATCATAAGTTTTTTACCGAGTCATTCTTCCATGAATTGCTGAAAGTAAAAAGAAGTTCATCAAAATTGAAACGAATAAGTTCAAATGATATCACTCTTTAAATTAACGAGTTTTTGTCTCTCGAATATCCAACCGATCAATTAATTCTTTATAACGGACTCTATTTTTTTTTGACAAATAAGCCAGTAGTCGTTGACGTTTTCCCAAAATTTTTCGCAAACCTCTCTGAGATGAATAGTCTTTTTTGTGCAATTCCAAATGTGAAGTAAGTCTCCTTATCTTAGTGGTGAAACTGAATACTTGAAATTCAACAGACCCTCTGTTTTCTTCATTTTCTTTTTGAGAAATAACCGAAATTAATGAATTTATTACCATAAAAAAATGCCTCCTCTCCCTTTTTACAGATATGGATTTTACCGATCAGTAATAATAATGTCATTCATTTGAATGTGGTATATACAATAATCTAATCAAAATTTCTTTATGAACTCCTAATTTTATCAATTCAAATGAATCAATCCAATTGAAAATTAGATTTAGATAGGGAGAGAAAAGGATTGGCACATTTTCGTATTCACAAAAGCGAAGAATTTAGACCTAAAATGAAGAAGGTTCTGTTGATTCATTTCTAGATCGAATTGATACATTATTCATTTAGTATTGGATATTTAGAATGAAATGTAAGACAGGACGTGTGATGTGTGTATTTATTTGCTTTCATATATCCTATATAGGATAGGATATATAGGAAAAATGTACTATCAACGAATTTTGAATCGTTGATATAAATGTATCCTTAACATACTGAAACGACTGCCATTATTGGTATCAAACCAATAGCGATTCATACAAGCTAAATCTTCTAATCGATAATTAGGCCAAAGAAAGAACTTAAATTTCATTAATTGATTTGTCTCTCTATCAAGGTGATTACTGTCACCTAGAACTTGGCTGCTATTCTTTTCGTTGCAAAATACAGGATTTCTATCTCCATCATTCCTATTCTTTGAATTGAAACAAATTAGAATTCTTAATTTTCTACGACGCCTAAACGAGAAAATATTTTCAGGAACAAGCAAATCCAAATGATTTTTGTCTCTATTTTTTGTTATTCTTTCATGTGGTGGAATAGATTCATCAAAATTATTCTTAGCAACAGATCTTTGCTCTCGGTATCTTTGATTAGTTTGGTGCTTACTCTTATGAACCAACGAAATACCGATGGTTTGATACATAATAAATTGTCCGTCGTTTTTTACAGACAGACGAATGGGTTCAATAATCAATATTCCCCTTTTCATCAATTCTGGAAGAGTTAAATTCTTCTGAATTAGCATTATATCCAAACTCATTTCTCCCCTTTGAATCGAGGATATAGAAATTTTTCTTGGATCTATTAGTCTAAGCAGGAAACAATATACCTTAATATTATTGATCATTCTTTGATTCAAAGTATCGTCCCATCTCAATTGAAAAAGCAAATAACGTTTCAGGAACAAATCTAGTTCTGCTTCCGTGTTACTTTTGTATTGTTTTTTCTTTTTAGCTTTTTTCATGTCCGATCTCGCATAATCTTCTTCAATATCTTTTTGTTGGTTTGAAAGAACGGATCCAAGATTCCCTTTACTTGTGGTTTTTTTTTCTTCTTGATTTTGATTCTTTATTTTTTTATTCGATGGTATCAAAAAGCTTCCCTTTTGCTTTTCATTAATCTTTTGATTTTGATTTTCATTACTATTTGCATTTCTATTCAAATTTAAAAGAAGTAATTTGCTTGGTATAAACCAAGGTTTCGTTTTATATGTATTATAAAGTAACAAAAATTCTGGGAAGAACCAAAGTTCCAGATTCAATATGGGACGCTTTAGTATTTTTTCATTCATCCCCATCCAATCAAAAAATACTTTTGAGGAGTTTGGTAGATTCATTTCTGGAATCATAAGATCAAAAATATTTTTTTTATCAATTATTTGATAATTATTAGTAACAATATGAGTATTTTGATTACTATTGGCATCGATCGTGATCCAGGCCTCAATATCGACTTTTTGTCTAAGATCAAAATGGAGAATTTTCCAATCAAAATATTTCCTATCGGGAGTTTTTTCCATATATAGAATATCGCTCTTTCCTAGATAATTCTTGATAGGGATACTCCTCAGTATATCAAAAAAAGTGTCTTTATATGTGTTGTAATTATAAGAAATCTCTTGATTCTTATTTCCTTCAAACGGCGATCTAGAAATAAATGAGTCCTTTTTATTTTCAGAATTAATAGATTTATATGAGAAAAGATCATATTTATAGTATTTTTGAAAATTATCTTTTTGATTCGATAATGAATAGACTTCAAAAATATTTTCTTTTTTGTAATCAATTAATTGGTCTTTTTCATATGAATTCCATTTGCTGAAATTTTTCCTTTTAACCATACGACGTTGATAAACTCTATTCCGCCATTGTTGTGGTATTAATCTAGACCATCTGATCTGAGAAAAACCGTATTGATAATGCCCTCTTAACCAGTTTTTCCATTGATTCATTTCAGAACTCGGAAGTCTGTTATCCCTTAATTTAGAATGAACTATTCCTTGTGTTTCAAAAGAATCCTTTATTTCAGGTTTAAGAAAAAAAGGGATTCCTTGATATTGAAGAACTGATTTTAATTTATACAAGTTAATAACTTGGGTTTGTGATAATTTGTAAAATACATATGCTTGTGACAAGTACGATAAGTCATAAAAAATATGTGAATTTGTCTTACTATTACTAATATTATAAAGTGACTTTTTTATAGTCGAAATAAACTCAATTGGATTTTGATTTTTTTTTTTAATTATTTCTTGACTTGTTTCATTATTGTAAATGGATTTATTCATAATTTTTTTTGTTGATTCAAGAAATAATTTTCTCTTCATTCTGGGAATAT